TACTTAGTTAATAGAGTATAGTTAAAAAAAAAAATAGTTTATTAATTTTGGATTTGATCAATAACAATGAAATGAATTATTTCAAAACTGATTCTTGAAATCATCCTCATCATAGCACGAAATTCATTTCATTGATATATATGTACCCGTCAATTTAAATATTTCATCGAATCATTGATAAATGGATTGCTGTCCCTGAACCAAATTCTTAGTGAAAAACATTCAATAACTTTCCCTATCCTTATTACTTCCCCAATTTCCATTTCCATATTTAGTTTTCCATTTTTTTATTTCCCAATTTAGTTTAGTATATATAAGATAGAAATATACTTACTGAATCTTAACAATGAATGAAAATGAAAGAAAGAAAGTTTAACTCCTCGTCATTTCTAACAAACTAATCATTCCCAGAAAGGGTATTATCTTTCTTTTACTTTCTTTCACATGAATTTTTTTTTTTTTATTCTTAAATTATAAATTAATTAAATTAATGATTAGAATAAAAAATTTCGAAATATAAGATCTAAATGATGAATCAAAAAATTTTATGGAATTCTGAAAGATGGAAAAATCCCTTTGATCGAATCATATCATTCCATTATATTGACAATTTAAAAAAACTGTTCATACTATGAACGTAGTAGAATGGCGGTCCGGCAAGTATGCCCCCATCGTCTAGTGGTTCAGGACATCTCTCTTTCAAGGAGGCAGCGGGGATTCGACTTCCCCTGGGGGTAGGGTACTACGAAAGGCAGTTGATCATGGATTATCAATAAAGACTGAAATTGATTCCTCCTGTTCCTGGGTCGATGCCCGAGCGGTTAATGGGGACGGACTGTAAATTCGTTGGCAATATGTCTACGCTGGTTCAAATCCAGCTCGGCCCAAGAATTTGCCCATACACCATGAAATAATATAACACCCATTTGTTGTTCTCCGGAAATCACTGATCTTCCCTAATACAATATTGAAGAATCCAAATATGAAACATTTCTAGCACTATTTATTTTTTCCATATTACATATTTTTTCTTCTACAAATTTGGATATTGTTAATAATATATATTCATATTAGGGTCTGTAAGTGTAAAGTCTTAGGAAAATTTTGAAATAAACAAAAAAAACTCTTTTTTCTTTTCATTGATTCATTTTTCAATCGACTTGGAAATAAAGAACAGATTACTGGTAATTCGTGTCGATCTCACTAAAGTACATATCCATATAGATTTCAATATATACAAAACAAAAGTATGTTTTTCTTTCAGTTACAGCACAACGATTTGAATCTAAATCAAAAATAGAAAAAAAAGAAAGAGTTTAAAAGAAACCATAAGAATATGTATGCTATACGCTTTTTTACCTGGGATTGTAGTTCAATTGGTCAGAGCACCGCCCTGTCAAGGCGGAAGCTGCGGGTTCGAGCCCCGTCAGTCCCGATGGGTACAAATCCAATACAAAAGACATCAATGCATTTTGTGTGTGAAAGGGAATCAAAATAACAAAAAAAATCTCATTTCTAATAAATAGGGGATCCCTCTTGTTTTTTTATTTCTTCGTTGGAACCTTTATCTTAAACTAAAAAATAAAGAATAAAAAAGGAAAAGGAATTATTGATTGCATCAGAAATCCATTTTTTTTTTATTTGGTATGGATAAAAGATCTTCCTATGTTATACTATTTAATTCTCGACGATGAATCGATTTGATAGTTCCGATATTGTTATTCGTGATATTGATTAGATTTGACATCATTGAAATATATATATTTTATACCGTTGAATTTACCGACGAAAGATTTATCATCCCTATGGGATTAAATCCCGAATTATTTATTAGAATTTTCAGAGAAATAAAAATGGAAGTAAATATTCTCGCATTTATTGCTACTGCATTGTTCATTCTAGTTCCTACTTCCTTTTTACTTATAATTTACGTAAAAACGGTAAGTCAAAGTGACTAATTTCACTTAAACATGACTTCTTAATTCTTATCAATGTAATCAATGATTAAAAAAAAATGAAAAAGATTTCAATTTTGGGGTTTAGTCTTAAATGAAATGATCGGACTACAATCAGCAGAATTCTATGAAATCCAGATAGTATAGTAGAAAGAAATAGATTTGATTTCTTTCTACTATACTATCTATTATTGTACAGTATTCAATATGTACAATATTGAATATTGTAGTATAGTAAAGTTTTACTCTTTAAAAATAGAGGTTTAATATGGATCAATTTACGTCTATCTTCCTATTCATATATGATATAATTTGAATTCCATATATGTTATGTACATAACATAGTGTCCCAATTTTTTTCTTTGTTTCATCTATTTGATTTGTATTGATTACAATCAATCTGAAATAATTAAAAAGCAACTCTTATTCTTCCGATTCTCAATTTTAGATTTCTGATTATTTTTACAATCCCAGTATCATATTAAAAGAAAAAAGAAAAGGAAGAGTGGGGGGGTTACGCGGTTCCTGATTTTCCATATATAATTTTGGTAAGAGTTAGTTCGTCTAAATAGAAATCCTAGGAAGAATTTGGTTGAAATAGGAGTCAAATTCCTATTATTTTTGATTCCTTTTAAAAATACGAATATGGGAATTATTCAAATATTTGTTTGATTGAAAGAGTATTTTTGATTTCTACATTATCCATAGTTCTATATTATCCATAGAATACATTACACTACTAGAACACAATCGAACTCCGAAATACAGATATATTTTTTATTTGAATTCAATTAATTAGTATGAATTAAATACTTTAATTCATATAGTTCACAAAAATTTCAAAACCCAGCTATAAAACAAAATTGATACTTTGATCCCTTAACTCAATTATTAGTATCTTTATAGTCCACTTCTTCCCCATACTACGAGGGAAAGGGAAAATGAAAAAACTACCATTAAAGCAGCCCAAGCAAGACTTACTATATCCATATAAATTTTGTCTCCTATCTCTATTAATATGAAGGAATTATTTCATTATTGGTCACAAATTTTTCTTGTATTATTTTCTTTTGTATTATTCACTAATAATACTATAATAATAGTGAAATTGCTGATACAGAGTCAAAAAAGGATTCCGGGTTAACACCATTAACGAAACAATTATTTCAAGATTTATCGATTCCTTTTCGCTACCGGAATATTTCCTTGAATCCGAAATCCGAAACGAAAAGATTTACAGCATTTTTTTAGAACAAACAAACCTCCTGATACTTAAAATTTAGAATCAAAGAAGGCTCGTAAGGAGTCCTTTTGTTACGCTTGTTCCTTATGCTGGAAAAAAATTTATCAAAAAAATAAAGTATTTCAAATTTCTTATCGATCAGGCGACACCCGGATTTGAACTGGGGAAAAAGGATTTGCAGTCCCCCGCCTTACCACTCGGCCATGCCGCCAAAACTATAATATAGATGAGTATATAATGGATGAGTATATAAGAATATCCCCAAAAGGAGGGTTCTCAACTTCTTTTTTTTTTTTTGAAAAAAAAACCTTCTCCATTTCAATTATAACAGCAACTATCAGTATATGTAAACCCTAGAACATAAATTTTAATTGTTACACAGATATTTTCGAATTGGATATTTTACCCATATATAATACCTATACTATAGGGAATTTTCAAGAAATTCTCGTGCTTCTCCCCCTTTTTTTTGATTTTTTATTAAATATATTGAATAGAAAATCAAAAATTAACACGATATGTCATGTACTGTCCCCAACGAATATGACTGCAATAAAGTAATAGACATATATATATCTATATATAGATATATAGCTGGAGTTAGATCTGTGCATGTTTAATAAATACAAACCTTATTAGACACTCTAATCCTATTCTCCAATTCTAAAAAAAATAGGTAAAAATCTCTTTCTTTTTTACGAATTCAAATTCTTTTTTTAACAATTGAAAAAGTTAAGTGCTAAAAAAATCAATTCTATATTGTTTCTGATTTTTAGATTAGATCTTTATCTCAGCGAGCAGAACAAATCCCGAATTCATTTTTTCCTGGTATCCAATTTAATTCGAATATGTAATATCATAATAATGGTAGAACTGGAATTTCTTTTTTGTTTTGATATTCCTTAAAAAACCCTGAAATCAAGGTGGAATTATTCAATTCGTTTCTATTTTTTTATATTAGAATTTAGATTCTATCTATTTGTTTTGTTGCAAATTTCTAGTTGAGAATAAAATTCTATTTTATTTATTTTTCCTTTCATAATAGGTATTTCATATACAGGATTAGGTAAAATTTCATGTAATTCAGTAAAAAAAAAACAGAAATTCCATTATTGCTAAATCTATTCTTATTCTTGTTAATTGATGAAGAATGACAGCAAATCGTGGGATATTTTTCTATCAAATTCATGAGGAAATTGAAAATGCTTGGGAGTAGAAATGAGGGAATATCTACATTACCGGAGTTGAATCAGATACAATTTGAAGGGTTTTGTAGGTTCATTGATCGGGGCTTAACAGAAGGACTTTTAAAGTTTCCAAAAATTGAGGATACGGATCAAGAAATGGAATTTCAATTATTTGTGGAAACATATCAATTGTTAGAACCCTTAATAAACGAAAAAGATGCCGTATATGAATCACTTACATATTCCTCTGAATTATATGTATCCGCGGGACTCATTTTGAAAAGCAGTAGGGAAATACAAGAACAAACTATTTTTATTGGAAATATGCCTCTAATGAATTCCTTGGGAACTTCTATAGTAAATGGAATATACAGAATTGTAATCAATCAAATATTGCAAAGTCCTGGTATATATTACCGGTCAGAATTGGACCATAACGGAATTTCGGTTTATACCGGCACGATAATATCAGATTGGGGGGGAAGATTAGAATTAGAAATTGATAGAAAAGCAAGGATATGGGCTCGTGTGAGTAGGAAACATAAAATATCTATTCTAGTTCTATCATCAGCTATGGGTTCGAATTTAAGTGAAATTCTAAAGAATGTTTGTTAT